TTGGAATAATGGAAAATAGGAAAGGAATAGTAATATTTGAAGATTTAACGAGACGACTTATCCTTACATTCATTATAATATTTAATATAATATTTATAATAATTATATTATTTATTATATTATTTATATTTATTATATTATTTATTTAATATTTTTTAATATTTAATAATTAATTTAATANNNTTTAATATTTAATAATTAATTTAATAATTAATAATATACATTATAATTAATAATATATATTATTTTAAATAAATAATATATATTATTTATTTAATAATTAAAAATATATTTTAATATATTTTTTATTTAATAATTTAATATATTTTTTATTTAATAATATAATATTTAATTTAATAATATAATATTTAATTTAATAATATAATATTTATTTAATAATATAATAATTAATAATATATTTTTTATTTAATAATATATTTTATTTAATAATATATTTAATTTATTAAAATAGCAAATTTATAACCATACTATAATTAATTATAATGTTATAATTTTGCTTATATATTAAAATATTAAATTATACGGTTTGTTACTTTTTTTTTTATTACTTTATTACAAAGATCAACAATATCTTTATTCGCACTTCAAATATGAATACTACTGCCGTAGTTTTATGATTTATGAAAAAATCAAAGCCCCTTATCGGATTTGAACCGATGACTTACGCCTTACCATGGCGTTACTCTACCACTGAGTTAAAAGGGCTTGTTTGATCCAATTGCTGAATAAAGACACTATGAGTTTAGTATATATACTTATTATAATAGATGTACATAGATATATCTTATAATAAGTATTAAGGGTTCATTCAGGAATGAAAAATTTTCTTTATCCAGTAAAAGTAAATTAAATAATTTAATATAATTTAATATAGAGTATATAATATAGGTAAAATAAAACGGTTTATTGATATTGGATTTGATAAATATCAATACAATGAATTGTTTCAAGACTATCCTAATTGCCATCATAACTAAATTCATTTGAGTGATACATGTATCCACTAATTTAACATAGATCCAAGATATTTCATTGAATCATTGATAAAGAGATTCGGATAAAGAGATTCGGCGTGGCCTTTGAACCAAACTTTTATCGAAAAAAATTGTATAGAAAGAATCGTGAAAGACGGAAAGATCCTTCGTATCGAGTCATACCATTCCATTATATTGACAATTTTAAAAAACTATTCATACTATGAACATAGTATGATGGCGGTCGTGCAAGTCTGCCCCCATCGTCTAGCGGTTCAGGACATCTCTCTTTCAAGGAGGCAGCGGGGATTCGACTTCCCCTGGGGGTAGGGTACTACGAAAGGAAGTTGATCGTGGATTATCAATAAGCCTGGAATTGATTCTTCCTGGGTCGATGCCCGAGCGGTTAATGGGGACGGACTGTAAATTCGTTGGCAATATGTCTACGCTGGTTCAAATCCAGCTCGGCCCAATAATTTGCCGATCCGCCATGAAATGATATAATATAACCCATTTGTTGCTCTCCAGAAATGCCCGATCCCCCAATCCCAATACGGAAGAAATCCATTTTATGATATATCTATACCACTATTTATTTACTCTCTTTTTACAAGAAATTCTGATCTTGCTAATGATCTAGATTCATATCAGGATCCGTAACTATAAAGTAAAGTTTAAGGAAAAGAGTAAATAAAAAAAAACTTTTTTGATTGAACGAGTGATTATCCAATTGATTTGGCAATAACAAAAGGATTACTAGTAATACCGGCTGCTCTCACTAAAGTACATATACATATGGGTATCGATATATCACACTCGCAGCTCTGTTACAACACGCCAATTCTAATCGAAATTGAAAGGGTTAGAATGAAACCATAAAAATATGTATACTTTATTTTATTATGGTATTTACTTGGGATTGTAGTTCAATTGGTCAGAGCACCGCCCTGTCAAGGCGGAAGCTGCGGGTTCGAGCCCCGTCAGTCCCGACGAATCCAAATCCAATAAAAAACTATATCAATTTATCTCTCTATTTTTTTTGAAAAGAAGTCCAAATAACATAATTTCATTCCCAACAGTGATCCCTCTTCTTTTTTTCTTTTTCGTTTCACATTTATCATCAACCAAATGGGGGAATTTCCATTTCTTCGACTAGTACCGATTCGATTGATGGGAGAGAGGCATATGTGGATTAGTACAATTATTATATTATTAGAATCAGATTCAGGATTCCACGGGATACCGTACTGTACTGGGTCTGGCTTTTTCAATTACTCCCGATCTGTGAAATATGAAATAGAGTAGAGTATTGTATGTTTCCCGGGAGTACATACATAAATGGAATTTGTACAATATAAAAAAAATTGAACATAGTTACTGTGTTGTGTATAGAATAGTATAGAATACTTTTTTTTTAAGATTAAAATAAAAGTATATCCTTTTCGGGCCCTATTTTGTGTAACCTCAATTTCAAATTTTACTAATTTGAAATAATCTATCTCATTCAAATTTCGCATTGAGCTTTTGATATATGTGTCCCATTACTAATCCAATGAAAGAGGATATTCAAAAAATAAAGATCAAACAAGGATCACTTTTTTATTAGCGAGATAATGAATTTTTTTTTTATAAGGGTTTTTCCTTGAAAGAACAAACTTTTTAAATTTATATATAAATATATAAAAAAATAGAAAAAATAGTTAATTTGATGGAATATTCGATTTTTTTATACCGGAATTTGTACTCGTCTTTATCATACTTCTTTTGTTTTCCAAGAAGATTGGATCATTAAAAAAAGGAGTTTATAACTTAGCTCCTTCCTTTTTTTCATTGAGCTTCTATTGTTTGTTGGGGTTTGTTTAGAACCAATGGTAAGTGGAAAGGCGGTTAGATGATACTTCATCAGATGATTGTACAAAGAGGGCGTTAGGTTATAGAAAAGAAAGAATGGAAAAGAATGATAAATAAATAAAGGAATTATTGATTGTATCGGGAATCAAATTTTGAGTTCAGTATGGATAAAAGATCGTCCTATGTTATACTATTCAATTCTTGACGATGAATCGATTTGATAGCTCCGATATTGTTATTCATGATATTGATCCGATTCGATATCATCGAGATGTAATGCATCCCATTGAATTTACAGACGAAAGATTTATTATCTCTATGGGATTAACTCCCGAGTTATTGCGAATTAAAGAAAAATTAAACAATGAGATTATGGAAGTAAATATTCTCGCATTTATTGCTACTGCACTGTTTATTCTAGTTCCTACTGCTTTTTTACTTATAATATACGTAAAAACAGTCAGCCAAGGTGATTAATTTGAATTAAACTTGATTTTTTATTTCTTATCAATAATTGCAGAGAAGAAAAGGATAAAAATTTCGCGTCTTAAATGAAATGGGCAGACTAGAATCAGTCGTATTCTATGAGATACGATAGTATGGTAGAAAGATTCAGATATTTCTTTCTACCATACTATCTAGTATTGTTATTGTAGTGTATAAAGTTGTATTGTAATGCGGGTTAATTTAATATAGATTAATATAGATCAATCTACAATAGTATCATCATATTCCTTTTCTATATATATAGAAATCGATTAAATTACGTATATATAATATATTTTAATTACGTATATATAATATATATAGTGATAATGTATATTATATAGTATCCCAATTCTATTTCTTTGTCTATTTCTTTGCTTTATCTATTTGTATTTAATTTGTGTTGATTTGAATTAAATTAATTTGAAATAATCGAAAGCGACTTTTACGATTAGAATTCCTAGATTTCTGATTATTTTCAATATGAATCCCGATCGAAAGAATCAATGACTTCTTCGTCGGAATGCTAACTAAAAGATTATTTTATTATACCCATCGAAGAAGTCATTGATTGAGGAGTTGACAAATGATCCATGGGAACTTCTTCGGATTTCGAAAAGGATTAGTAAAACCCGTCGACTTTTAACATTTGAACCATGATATGAAATGGGTTCAATAAAACAAGCAAAACATAAATAAAATTTCTAAAATAGTAAAACTAAAACAAGCGGCGCAATATGTGACTCGCCCAAGACAATATTTTAGGATGTGCAGTATCTCGTTGGACAACTACTATGTTGTTTCCCAATGTGTATCCACGTAATGGAATAACCGAATTGTTTTCTCTTTGATCTTTGAACAGTAAACAAAATAAAAAAAAGTTCCGTTCTTCCTCATGGTCCATATCTAACTTTGGTAAGAGTCAGTTCATCGAAATAGAAAATTTATGAAGAATTCAGTTGGAATAAATTTCCTACCATTTGTATTCCTTTTACTTTTTTTACTTTCAAAATACGAACACGGAAATAATTGAAATATTTCTTTGATTGAAAGAGTATTCTTCATATATATTTATTATTCATAGAATACATTACTCAACTAAAATCCAAGAGAATTTCGAAATGAAGATATTTTTCATTTCTATTTCAATTTAAAAATAAAATTTTAAATTGAAATAGTGAAATTTTAAATAAAAAAAACTTTGCCGAATGATCTATAAAAAAAAAGTGATACTGTTTAGTTCCTAAACTCAATTAGTAGTACTTCTAGAGTCCACTCCTTCCCCATACTACTAGTGAAAGGGAAAACGTAAAGACTACCATTAAAGCAGCCCAAGCGAGATTTACTATATCCATGTGAATTATGTCCTCTATCTCTATGAAGGAATTATTCAATTATTGTTCACTAATAAATAATAGGGGAATCACTGGCGCAGAGTCAAAAAGTTATTCTGACCCAACACCGTTGATGAAACAATCCAATAAATCCAATTATAACAAGTTCTTATACGATTTCTAGTATAATTAGAAAAGATTAAGCCCAAGCAAAATATGCGAAAACCCCCTTGGAAGTATCAAAGAAATGATACTAACATGTAGAAAAAAACCTATGCCTTATTTTGTTGCTCTTCATTTAGTTAAGTAAAAAGTATAAAAATATAGAAGGAAG